TAGACGGCTCATTGGGATAGATATAGATGAACAATACCCCCCCTGGAACCGTATAGGAAGTTTTCTCCTCGTACGGCTCGAGAAAAAATGATTTAATTCAAAGTTTTGCCTATGTATCTAATAAATAATAAATTAAATCACAAATGGACCTATAAAATGAATATCAATTAAACTATGATTTCAGTCTTTTTCTTCCTGAAAAATGAAAAAGAAACAGCTCGTACTCATAACTCAAATCGGATAACTCTTAAATAGCTCAAAGGAAAATCTTTAGTCAATTTTATTTATTGAGTAGTCTTTACTCCCTTTCGTTTATCCCGGTTAAACTATTTCAAATTCTATTTGGATTCTTTAGTCGGATCCAGTTATTGAGACTATCGAGAGAATTAACAATTACAAAGGGTGTTTCCTTGTTTTTAAACCCTTTATTCTTATTTTTAATCATTGGGTTTAGACATTACTTCGGTGCTTCTTAATCCTTTCAAAGTGGTAGCAACATACCCTTTTTTATTTCTTTCTATCAAAGAATCCTATGGACGGTTGATTCTAGCATGATACACGTTGAATCAAAATTTTGGATCAATTTCAACAAGTTTTGCTTTTGAATTGGAAACTTGCTCGAATTGGATCCTTTCGATTTTCCATATATTTACGAAGTTGTTCCAGTTGATTGGCATTAACCCTAGATCCTTGCCCCTGAGAAATGAATTAATACTTTCTGTTCGAGCTCCATCATGGACTATTTACAACCCGACAAAAAATGAAGGGTTCAAGTGTAACAGAACAAACAATGTCGAGCCAAGAGCACCTCATTCCTAGACAAATTTAAAATGATGGATGTAAAAATCCACAATGGGTCATATCCTTCAAGTCGCACGTTGCTTTCTACCACATCGTTTCAAACGAAGTTTTACCATAACATTCCTCTAATTTGGAACCGGTATACCGGTATGGAATTGATTCAATCATGGAATCATGAATAGTCATCGGTTCAGCTGTCCATAGACATCGTAATCTACACCTTTTCTTCTATATATGAATATATGAAATAATATTTTTCTGAAAAATATTAGTAAGACAACATTTTGAACATATTTAACATACTAATAGAATATATAGATAATAGAAAGAAAAAAGAAATCTATATATAAATAAAATAATTAAATTAAAATAATATTAATTTATATTAATAATAATTATAAATATATATAATAATTATAGATATATATTAATATAAATAAAAATGAATAAGTTTTTGAATCTATATTTTCAAGTGACTTAATAGGATAAATTAAATGATTTTCTACTTTTTCAAAGATTCCAAATCATTAAAAATTTTTCTAAGTGAAATTCACTATTTAATTTAAATTAAACATCATTATTTAATTTGATTGGATTTGAAGAAAATTGGACAAAAAGCATCGCCTTTGATCTTTATAGGAAGATCAGTCTTTCTTTTTGAATTGACTCATCACTAATTTCAAATAAAAATTTGAAATAGATCAAAGAAAAGAAAAAAGAAATCCATTTTTTTTTCATGAGAATGAGATGTAGAAAAAATAATGTAAGTTAAGATTTGAATTTTGATTTTTTTAATTAGATTACGAAAATCAAAATCGAAAAAAAATAGGGAAGGTTTCTCATATCTATCAGATAGACTGAACAATTGTCACTGTTTGTTATAGATATAGTATAAATAACATACTATAGAACATGGAACTTGATCGTTTGTTAATAAAATTCAAGCAGACACAGATCCTTAAATTTCTAATTAATATAGCCTATGCCTATCCACCCCCCCCACTTTTTTTTATTATGATATAGTTTATATGGGAATAATGGAGTATAAAAAGTGGATCCGCGCTGGGACGGAAGGATTCGAACCTCCGAATAGCGGGACCAAAACCCGTTGCCTTACCACTTGGCCACGCCCCATTTCAATTGCTAATCGACACTAAGAAACAATAATATTGTTATTGGTTGTTTGTCAACTACAGCCCAAATAAATATCTAAATATATATCTAGATATAGAATCTATCTATAGAATATAGATCTTCTATATCTATAGAATAATAGAATAGACCGGTACTAGGATTTTAATACATATAGATACAGAATTCAACTTAATTTATTGATCATTACATAGAATTCAATTAAGATATTGTATGAAAGTATGGTTTCTTCTATTCTCCTTTGAGAATTGGAGAATTTTTGGTTGGATGGATTCAAAGAAAAAAAGGATTTTTGTCTATCTTACCTTACTTTCTTTTTCCTTATATCAAAAAGGCAACCAAAATGCAATTATCTCCAAGAACAAAATGTCTGTTATGCTTAATATCGTTAGTTTGATCTGTATTTGTATAAATTCGCCCCTTTATTCGAGTAGTTTTTTCTTCGGCAAATTGCCTGAAGCCTATGCTTTTTTGAATCCAATCGTAGATGTTATGCCAGTTATACCTCTGTTTTTTTTTCTCTTAGCTTTTGTTTGGCAAGCTGCTG